CCCCCCTCCGAAGCCTGCCTTTAGCAGCAATACGGAGAAGGCCCGAACTACCAGAAAAGACGCAGTCCTCGATAGTAGTTCATTCCAATAATCAATCAAACCAATTTCCAGACAAATAAGATAAAAAAACAAAACTATAGTGGCTAGGAAAGCTCCGGAGATTCTATGGGAAATTGAAAACGTCGAAGTAAGCTGTGGCTTATAAATAGGAAGATGAGGAGATAAGGGGCGAAGGATATTCATGATATTCGGAAAGATTTATGTTCATTCGCTCTGCGAGCAGAGCGGTATACCGAAAAAAAGAAGCGACTACCTTACTTAAGCAATTCTTCTTATTCTTCTTCTTTCTTAGTTGAAGTTCCTTTAAATAGGATTCCGCTTTATTTAAGCACTGGGTAGATCGGAACCATTAAGCGAGGTGCCCATAAACACGAATAGGCCTGTCCTTCCCCCGGGTGAAAGAGGAAGCCTATCGAAAGGTGGATTATGGCAATTGCTTTCTGTATATTCATCGCCTTGAGGCCTGGTCTTTATTTCCCTGAGCTACTCTTAAAGAAAAGAAGAAAGGATCGAAGACTAGAGGCCCGCGGGAAGGCTTGACCTGATAGAAGGAAGTAATGGAAGGACAGATGGAGAGAGTAAGAAAACTACTAAAGGAAAAGTGGAGAGAGTAAGAAAACTACTAAAGGAAAAGCGGATGGCCACTCATCCGAATAAGACGATAGGAAAAGACGAAGAGACCCCTCACTTTAACTTCCCGACTAAAAAGGGGATGGAAATAGACCTGAAAGACTGGCTTCGAAAGCTAATCGAAAGCATTGCACCTCACTAAAAAAGGCTACTACGGGAATTAGGCAAAGCCCTAGATCTGACCTCCCCTTTATCAGTCTTAGGCGAGCTTTTTCCCGCATGAGGTAAATTGTCCTCCAATTTCTCTATCATTTATTGATTCGGTTGATTTCCCGGTGGGGATTCGTCCGATATCGATATCTTTGATAAAGAAAGAGTATAACGGCTATCTTACTCTTTCCCAGATCCTATGTATGATCACTCGGAACCAGCGAGCATAACTGGCAACCCGCTCTCTCTAGGCTATAGATCTATGGTCCACTCTAAGCTTCTCTCTTTCTGAACCGCTACGCACCTTGGGTTTGAACTCATCTCGTGCAAATGGATGGGAAATTTCATGTTTAAAAGAGATATCCCTGAGGAGGACAAATGGACAGATGTTCGCAAGAAATGGGATTATGACAATGCCACTAGATAGTAAACTAGGGCTTGGGCTTCCCCCAAATCACGTTGCCGTGAATGGGGTACCTCTAGATTATCCAACGACTGCCCCTCTCTTTTCTACTAGACAGCTAGGCTACTTTCTTTCTTCGCTTATTTCTTAAGAGATTTCGAGTTAGTGAGATGGATCACTCCTAAATGCAGCCCCCTTATTATATACGATACTACTTAAGACTTCCGACGAATGAATTTCATTCTTTTATCCGAATTGACCATCTGTTTCCCAATTAGTTTTCAATTGAGTTATCAGTCGCTTGTAGGCCTCTCTTTTGTGCTGCTGACGGCGCGGGTCGGCGTTTGGCGAATCTATCTGCCTAACAATCTCATAGATAGAAGGAAATAGATCCAATTGAGTCCACACCTTACTGTAGGAAGAGGTCGGTCGGCGTGAAAGACGAAAGGCCTAGATGCCTTATCTTCCTTAGTGATGTTTCTATCTAGGTTGCTTGCTTTGGGGGTGGAAGCTATCACGCTTAAAAAGTTGGAAGCCGTTCATTCCTCTCCTTCCTTATAGTAAAGGCGAGCTACTCCGTTCCTTCTTATTTGGTTTGGAAACAGACTTTGCATGATGAAGTTCGAATCATGCTAGCTGCACCCAGATCGAACTTTTTCCTATAACTGCCTCTTCGCCGGTCCCATCGTGTGAATCCCTGCACACATTGTCGATCGGAGACGCCTAAAGTCTTATACCGGACAGACGTATATGGGTACTGTACACAGTGACCATTACAGTCAAAGCGCACAATACCACATCGCTGGTCAAGCCCCACCGCTAAAACCAAGAAACTGGTACCGCTAACACCCCCGGACAGGTACCCGGGTAGAGTACAATGATCGGGCCACAAGATTGGGACTTGAGGATCAAGAGACCAACTTTGAATTAAGTCGTGAAGTTTCCACATTAACCCAAAACGAATCAATGTGGGATCATCACGACGAACGTCCCAATGGCGATTAACCACGTACGGGTGCATCAAAGAAGTCGGATCTCTAAAGCAATTGTTAGAAAATTCGTCCACCCGCCTTAGCAACAGCTTAGCAAGAGCCCGGACAGGTGGTAACAACTACTAGAGCACAGGACAACAAACAACTAGGCAACAGCTAGCAACAGCTTGCCTTATAATAGTAGTTGCTAGTCGTCTCATTGTTGTCCTGTGCTCTGTAACGACATGTCCGGGCACCCGAGATTAGTAGTTGCGTCTCGTCTCATTTCCTTACTTCTTGCCTTATATTATAATAGAATAGTTCAATTATTTAAATAGAACTATTCTAAGCGTAGCTGTTCTAAGGCGAGTTGCGTAGCAGTTCGAATTTCACTATTCTATTATTCTAATGGAACTATTCAATTATAAGCGTAGCTGTTCGAATTGAACTATGATATTTGTTGCTACGCAGTTCTCATTGAACTATTCAATTTGTTGCTACGCTGTTCTTCTTTTCAGCTCCTTTCTTTCCTTATAGTATAGTATAGTTATTGAACACCAACCCAATCTCGACTTTAAAGACTAAGAGGAGTGGGGAAGGTAGCGAAAACAAGCAAAAGAAAGGAGCGTTTAGACAGAATAAAGGAGAGTTGCGTAGCTGTTCTCCTCTTTTCTTCTCTTAATCAATTACTTAAGCACAAGAACGTCGACTTTATGTAGCAGGGAAAGGAGTTCCAGACTGCTCGCTTTTACTTACAGGAGAGGAAAAGTAAAGACTGACTTGTTAGAGTAAGGAGAAAGACTGACTTGTTAGAGTAGCTTTCCACGCCCTTCTGTTCTTCTTTCATCTCCTCTCCTTTTAGTCGAGCTTCTTTCATCTCCTTCCTTTACGCAATTAGCCTATTCTCATTTCACTATGATATTAGAACAAGGCATATTGGAAAGTACAATTCTAAGCGTAGCAGTTCTAAGGCGAGTTGCTTTCACTCGTCTCATTTCCTTACTTCTTGGAACTCTCCAAAAAAGACTTACAGGAGAGGAAAAGTATGGAATATTAGAAGCGTAGCTACTATGATATTAGAAGCGTAGCAGTTCTGCTTTCCACGCCTTTCCTTCCAACAAGTATAGTTGCCAACCTTGTGGAATAGTTCAATTCGAACAGCGTAGCAATTAGCCTATTCTCATTTCACTTTTGTTAAGTAATTGATTATGATTAATCAAATCTCGACTTTAAAGACTTACAGGAGAGGAAAAGTATGGATTAGTTGAAAGAGCTACTTCGTTCGAGCTTCATTACATCCACCCTCTCACTTCGTTCGAGCTTCCTTTTCCCTCTCACCGCCCATGTTTGCAGAGACGAAAGGGAATCGGTCAGGCCTAGCGCTTAAGGCTTCTAGCTCCCCGAACCTGAAGTGGAAGGAGAAAAGCTTTAAAAGGAAAGGCGCGAAAAGCCATAAAAAGGAGAGGGCGACTGAAAGGAGACTCGACTGTTAAGGAGAGGAGAGGCGTGGAAAGACACTTTGAAGACTATAACCTGCGTTGGAAAGGAGCGTTTAAAAGGAAAGGCGGGGGCGAAACAGGGCCTCTTCAACGAGACTATTCTATTCGAACTGCGTAGCCACTTAAGTAATATCTACAGGTTCCCTCTTAGCGCTTTTCAAGGAAGGAAAGGTGCGAAGCCGCTCGACTGTAAGGAGAGGAGCTGAAAAAGGGAAGGGCGTTCGTGAGAGGAGCGAAGCAAAAAGACTGTAAGGAGAGGGGCGAAGCAGTTCGAATTTCACTATTAGCCTATTCGAATGGAACTTTTCTTCTCTTAAGAAATTCTCAATTAAGAGTTTGAAAATGCGTAGCAGTTCTAAGAAAACTATTACTTTAAGGAAAACGGAGCTCCAAAGCAGCTTGAACTCGACTTGTTGGAAGGAGAGAGGGGGCGGGGAATAAGAAGAACTGCGAAGCAACGAGACTTACGTGATAGGGGTGAAGCAGCTTGAACTTGAACGAGACTACTCGCCTTAGAACTGCGAAGCAACGAGACAGACTATAAGGAAAGGAGTGAAAACAACTTTCCAGTTAAGGGAAGGAGTGGAAAGTTACGCCAAAAGACTTGTTGGAAGGAGAGGTGCGAAGCCACTTTTCAGACTTGCAGGAAAGAAAGGACTAAAGGCCACTCGACCGTAGGGAGAGGAGTGAAGCAGCTTGAACTTGACTGCAAGGAAAGGAGTGGAAGGCCATAAAAAGGAGAGGAGTGGAAAGCTTTAGCGACTCGCTTGATTGTAAGGAAGGGAACGAAGTAGCTTGACTGGTTGGAGAGGCGTTCCATACCGGTTCTTAGAGAGGAGCGAAGCTGCTTGAACGAATGTGAGAGGTGCGAAGCCGCTTGAAGGAGTGAAGCTGCTTGAACTTGAACTCGACTTGACTGTTAAGGAGAACAGCGAAGCAACGAGCGAGACAGACTTGTTGGAAGTGGCTAAACGCTCCTACTTCAATTAAAGCTCGCCCTCCCTCACTAGAAGTCAGTTTTCCCACGTCCGGTAGACTTTCTTTCTACAACCTTGACTTGAACTAATATCATAGTTCAATTAGTTGCGTAGCAGCTGCGCGAAAGCCGTTGCGCCTTACTAAGCAAGAAAGGGCAAATTGAAGACTGAGAACAACTAATATCATAGTTCCATTCTCATAGGCATATTTGATGATGTCGCTTCATTCAATCCACCCTCGTTGGAAAGCTAACACCCAATTTGCGATGCTTTTAAGCCCCCTTTCCGAACTCTAATGTGAGATTGGTAATGAGGGAGGTTTAAGCCGTGTTAAATGTGCCGCAAATGGCCTTACTTCTTGCCTTCTAATAGAATCGTTCAATTCTCATAGGCAAGAAGTAAGGAAATGAGACGAGACGCAACTACTAAGAAAGTAATCTCTTAAGTAAAGGGTACTAATAGTTCTTTAATTAGAACTGCTACGCAACTAATAGAATAGTTCAATTCTCATAATATCATAGTGAAATTCGAATAATAGAATAGTTCAATTCGAATAGGCTAATATCATAGTTCAATTCTCATAGGCATATTGGATCGAATAGGCATATTGGAAAGTACAATTTCGGTTTGAAACGTCGCATTTCTGCTTTTCAAAAGGGGCGAGGGCTGGTGGTGAAGGAAAGGGGGAAGCGACTCGTTCCTTCCTTGCTTGTTAAAACTCCTTTCCTCTTCAAGCTAAACTCATTTGTCTTTCACTTCATTGTGAAAGCGGGTTGAGTTCATACATTTTGAATGCTTGAAGAAGAAGATCGCTTTAAAAGGAAAGGAGTGGAAAGAAACGAGACTGTAAGGAGAGGAGTGTTGAAGAACAGAGAGGAAGAGGAGTGAAAGAAGAACAGAGAGGAAGAGGAGTGAAAGAAGAACAGAGAGGAAGAGGAGCGTAGCAGTTCGAATTGAACTATTCCACAAGGAAGCAGAAAGCGGTTGCCGCCGAGGCTGTTTAAGTTGCCAAGGCTGTAGCTGCAGATCTTGCCCTTCGTTCATAGTTCGCGGCTTGTCTTCGCGCCTCTCCTTATAGTAAGAGTTTTCTTAGAACAGCGCCCCTCTCCCTACAGTCGAGTAGCTTCGCCCCTCACATTCGTTCTCGTTCAAACAGCTTCGCCCCCGGTCGAGCTTCATTACGTCTACCCGGTCGAGCTTCCTTCCCCTTTCGTCTTAACTACAACTACATTACGCAAGCTCCACCAATACCTATACCTACCTATAGAATAGAGTCACAAAAGTACCAGTGACGGTGACTTTGACGGTTTATGGATTCAGTCAGCTAAACTCCTCAATAAATATCAACAAACAACATGTCGTGACCGGTCTAGCTAAGTTTCCAAAGGTGAACAGCCCCCTGTCCTTTATAGTCGTAAAGAGCTTCTCAGAAAAGTAAGCAAGTAAACAACCGTATTTCCGCCCCTTTCCAAATAATCAAGCAAGCGAAAACTCAAATGGCTTTCACTCCTCTCCCTACGGTCGAGCGGCTAAAGCGCCTCTCCTGTAAGTAAGAGTTTTCTTAGAACTGCTACGCTTAGAATAGTTCTATTCGAATAGGCATGGAACGCCCTTCCTCACTTGCTTGATTATAAGGTTGGAAAGCTAACAGCCCATTTCCGGCGCTTTTAAGCCCCGTTCCGCCACTCTCATGATATATTGGGTATGCGGGGGGCTGTCGCCGCGTTAAATGCGCCGCAAATGGCCTTAGGGGAAGAGAGGAGTGAAAGAAGAACAGCGTAGCAACTAATAACGAATGCGAGAGGCGAAAAGCAACGAGACTATTCTATTCGAACAGCTACGCTTCTATTTAAAACAGCTACGCTTCTATCTAGTGAGTGAACCTTAGGTAAGGTTCACGAACGGGTATCTCTTTAAAACAGCTACGCTTCTATACTTGTTGGAAGGAGCGAAAGCCACTTGACCGTAGGGAAAGGAGCTGAAAAGCGACTCGACTTACAGGAGAGGCGCGAAGCTGTTTGACTTTATGTAGCAGGGAAAGGAGCTAAAAGCAACTCGATAGACTATAAGGGAAGAGAGGAGTGAAAGAAGAATTGAGAACGGGAACCTCGTAGCTTTAAGATCGATCGGACTTGGCTTACCAATTAGAATAGGCATATTTGATGACGAAGCGAAGCTACGAGTTCAGGGAAAAGGAGTAGGTTCGAAGTTCCTAGCCCGGCTTGAAGCCAAGTTTCATTCTTTAACTGCTACATCAATTCCTTATAGTTCAAACTGGAATTCGAGTTTCTAGTCTCGTTTCCGCTTAGAAGAAGATCGCTTTAAATGGAACGCCTTTCCAACTTCCGCTCCGTTTTCCTTATAGTAAGAGTTTTCTTAGAACTGCTACGCAACTAATATCATAGTTCCATTTGAATAATAGAATAGTTCAATTCTCATAATATCATAGTTCAATTCTCATAATATCATAGTTCAATTCTCATAGGCATAAAAGATGATGTCGCTTAGAATAGGCTTTCCACTCCTCTCCTTTACTATAAAGAAGGAAGTTCCAAGCCGCTTGCTTGACTATAAAGTTTGGAGAGGAACGAAGTCACTTGACCGCAGGGAAAGAAGCTGAAAGCAAAAAGACTTACAGGAGAGGGGCGTTTAGCTTAGAGAGAGGGGGCGAAAGGCGCGAAGCTGCTTGACTGCAAGGAAAGGAGTGGAAAGCCTATTCGAATTGAACTATTCCGCAAGGAGAAAGACTTACTTGTTAGAGGAAGGGAGTTTATTTCCTTACTCTAAGCGGAAGAAGAACAGCGTAGCTTGCCTTAGCGCATCCCTTTTCATTTCATAAAAGCAAGTAAACTCCCTTTTCTTTTCATTAATGACGGAACGAAGGTAGCTCGAACGAATGTGAGAGGCGTGGAAGAAGCTTTAAAAGGAAAAGCGCGAAAAGCAACTTGACTATAAACTTAGAACTGCTACGCAGTTCTAATTAAAGAACTATTAGTAGCAGTTCTTCTTATTCCCCTCTTCTGTGACCCTCGTCTGGGAAGCAATCCTTAAACTCATGGCACACTCACTATATCTATATACGTCAAACTTTGACGCCTTTCGAAAAAGCCACTCGTTTTTACTATAAGGAAAGGCGTTCCAATGTGAGAGGTGCGGAGCCACTTTCCAGTTAAGGAGAGGAGTGTTGGCCGGTAACGAAACTAAACACGGGTCTTACTTCCTTTTCTTTTCCCCCTTGAGAATCGATTTCAAACCGGTCCGGAAAGAGAATCCGCTTTCATCTGACCTTCGAAACTCTCTTCTCATACTCCTCGTTGAGTCTTTCTATTTAGAGAGAGGAGCGGAGCCACTCGAACGAATGTGAGAGGGGGCGAAAGAAGAACAGCTACGCTTCTAATATCATAGTTCAATTCTCATAGGCAAGAAGTAAGGAAATGAGACGAGACGCAACTACTAAGAAAGTAATCTCTTAAGTAAAGGGTACTAATAGTTCTTTAATTAGAACTGCTACGCAACTAATAGAATAGTTCCATTAGAATAATAGAATAGTGAAATTCGAATAGGCATATTTGATGATGTCGCTTCCGGTATAAGCGATGGTCCGGGCTGGGCTATAGTAGTTGCTAAAGGCGCTAAAGCGATGGTCCGGGCAGAAAAGATCAATGAAAGACTAGAGCGCGAGCTAGCTGATCTACCGACAAGTCCTTGATTTCTTATCCGCGAAGTCAGATAGTTCTTTCTTGCTTTCTCCTACTCTTTCTTTATCGTATTATAAAGAACTTGCCTTCCTTGGCTACTAAAGACTGTAAGGAGTTCCAAGCAACGAGACTGCTAAGGAGTGGAAAGCAACGAGACTATAAACTTAGAAGCGTAGCTGTTCGAATGGAACTATTCTCCTATTCGAATTGAACGATTCTATTAGTTTCACTATTCTCCTATTCTCATTTCAGTTTTGTTAAGGCCTATGAACTGGAATTGAATATTCTTAATCGTATTATAAATCACTTGCCTTCCTGTGTTGCTAAGGGAAAATGAAGAACAGGAGCGAAAAGACACTTGACTTACAGGAGTTCCAAGCAACGAGACTGTAAGGAGTGGAAAGAAGAACAGCGTAGCAGTTCCCCTTTCTCCTATTCTCATTTCACTAGACGAATGTTCGAGGAGTTCCAAGCCTTGTTCGAATTGAATAGTTCCACAAGGAGAAAGACTTACAGGAGTTCCAAGCAACGAGACTGCTAAGGAAAGAGAGTTGCTACGCTGTTCTCATTGAACTATTCTCCTATTCTCATTTCACTATTCGAATGTGAGAGGAGTGAAAGCTACTTTCCTGTACTTGACTTACAGGAGTGGAAAGAAGCTTTAAAATGAAGTGAGAGGAGCTACGCAGTTTGAACTATTCAATTCTAAGCGTAGCAGTTCCCCTTTCTCCTATTCTCTCTGTCTCGTTGCGTAGCAGTTCTCATTTCACTTTCATTTCATATTCTTAATCGTATTATAAATCACTTGCCTTCCTTAGAGACTGTAAGGAGTGGAAAGCAACGAGACTGTAAGGAGTTCCAAGCTTTAAGTATTAGAAGCGTATTAGAAGGAAGCGTATTAGAACTATGATATTTGTTGCGTAGCTGTTCTCATAGAATAGTTCAATTAGTTGCTACGCTGTTCTAAGAAAACTATTAGTAGCAGTTCTTCTTATTCCCCTCTCCTTCCTATAATAATAGAAGCGAAGCAGCTTGAACGAGACTGTAAGGAGTGGAAAGAAACTCGAGCGAATGCGAGAGGAGTGGAAAGCTTTAAGTATGATAAGCGTAGCAGTTCTCATTGATTATTATTAATCGTATTATAAAGAACTTGCCTTCCTGTGTTGCTAAGTTTATAGTAAGGAAAGAGAGGCGTAGAAGCAACTTGACTGTAAGGGTTTCCGCTACGCTGTTCTCATAGAATAGTTCAATTTGTTGCTACGCAGTTCGAATCAGGTATGAAGAGGGAAAGAGAGGCGCGGAAAGAAGAACAAGGGTTGGAGCTACGCAACTACACTTGTTGGAAGGGTTGGAGCGTAGCAGTTCTCATTTCCCCTTTCTCCTATTCTCATTGAACGAAAAGGGCAGACTAATCAACTGAGAATGGAACTATTCTCCTATTCTCAACTGAAAGTTAATACATTTAATATGTAAAAGAGTATTATAAATCACTTGCCTTCCTGTGCTACTGTAAGGAGAGGAGTGGAAAGTTACGCCACTATACTTTAAGGAAAGAGAGGCGTAGAAGCCACTTGACTTTATGTAGCAGGGAAAGGAGCGAAAAGCAAAAAGACTGTAAGTCGAGTTGCTGAAGCGACATCATCTCATTGAACGTAGATATTTGTTGCTACGCAGTTCGAATCAGGTATGAAGAGGGAAAGGAGCTAAAAGCAGCTCGAGCGAATGCGAGAGGAGCTAAAAGCAAAAAGACTGTAAGTCGAGTTGCTACGCTCAGTCGAGTTGCTACGCAGTTCTCATTTCCCCTTTCTCCTATTCGAATTGAACTATTCCACAAGGAGAAAGACTTACAGTCGAGTTGCTACGCTGTTCTGCTTTCCACGCCTTTCCTTCCTTAAAGTTAATACATTTCTTATTCTTTATCGTATTATAAAGAACTTGCCTTCCTTGGCTACTAAAGAACTTGCCTTCCTTGTTCTCAATTAGTCGGTGAGTTGGCTTCACTTCCGGGGACCGGCCCAGCCTTGAAAGTCAGGGAAAGGGCGCTACTGGGCGGAAGCTACTCTGTTATCTCACGTTCTTCATGAGGACGAAGCCAGACGTTGCGTAGCAGTTCTAATTAAAGAACTAGACGAAGCTACGCAGTTCTAATTAAAGAACTAGACGAAGCTACGCTATAGTAAAGTAGCGTTATTGAACACCAACCAAATCTCGACAAAAAACACTGTAAGGAGAGGAAAAGTATGGATTAGAAGCGTAGCTGTTCTAAGGAGAGTTGCTACGCTGTTCTCCTCTTTTCTTCTCTTAATCAATTATCAATTGAGAGTTAGAAAATGATAACACAAAAATGCATTGTGGAATAGTGAAATTCGAATAATAGAATAGTTCAATGAGAATAGGCATATTTGATAAGGGCGACTGCGGTACCAATCAAAAAGACAGTCGTCGCGCGAAGATGTCGCTTCCTTATATATAAGCAAGTAAACTCCCTTGTGGAATAGTTCTATTAGATGATGTCGCTTCCGGTATAAGCGATTTTCCCCTTCCTTGCCCCATTTAATGCTTTTCCATCAACTGAAGCGGGAAGAGAAGGAATAAGGGAAGAAGAGAGCGGCTAAGGGCGAGAAGCAACGAGCGAGACTAGAAGAAGAGAGCTAAGAAGGGCGCGAAGCAACGAGACAGACTATAAGGAAAGAGAGGAGTGAAAGCCACTTGCTTGATTGTAAGGAAGGAGAGGAGCAAGAAACCAATATCTTGGGGAAAGGCCTCTACTCTACGAACCAAGTCTTTCTGACGAGGCACCAGCTTTCTTTTTTGATCCCTGAGTAGCATTTCCTTTCACTGAGGAATGGGCGGATGCTTTAACATAGGCGGATGTGGGACACAGAAAGAATAGATTCAGGTGCTCCTGAGTCAAGAGATTCTTCTCCCTAAGTAGCATTCTTGTAAGTACAGAAGGAATTCTCCTGTCTCTGAAAAGATAAAGCTAAAAGCAATCTCTGGTATAGATATTGATATTGACCCGCCTCTACGGGAGGTGGGTGGGGATCAAGAGAAGGAAGGCCGGGCACATCATACTCTTCAGGGATTGTGTCATGTCAATTTTCATAGTGAATTTCTTGCGTATCCACCCTGAAAGCGAGAGCTCGAGCTTGATTGTAAGGGGGAAAGGAGAATCAACAAGATAGGATGCTCTGTCCCAACTAACAAGAGTAGGAAGATTCCAGCTTTGAATCTTGTGCTTGACGGTGATCATTTCTGCCACGTCATAACAGTCTTTAGTGCTTTCTGTTTCAATGGTTTGGAACCCTTCTTACTTTCTTTATTATATCGGGGAATTTTTGCTCTTGGTCCGCTAACTCCATAAAGGGCTGGTGGGTGGGGGTAGAGCCTCTAGCGCCAATGTCGATGAATCAAAGGTGTCTGTTTATGGTATGGAATAGGAAGAGCAAGAATGGAACCGCTATCGCTTGTCCTATCATCCGCGATGAGCTTCTTTCATTCGTCAGTATGGGGTAGGTAGAGTCCTTTGCTCGTATGCTTGGCATTACTATAGTCGCACCAGTCTTCCTTCCTTTTTAGTGCACATGAAACGGAAACCCTAATAGAGACTACCCACACGGTGATCAAAACTCTTCCTTCTCTGCTTCACTGTCAATTGATTGGCGCATGAACGAAGCTGTAACGGAGCATGTACGCGACGATCAAACACGGCTTTGCCAGCTGCCTGTGATAGGAAAAAGAAAACTTGATCAGATAGTTCGTGCGGGGCATTTCCCACCTCGCCTTTGATCTTTCCCTTGCCGTGTAGGTAAAGCTAGAAGAGCATCATTGGCCCGACAGCTGACAAGCAAACCTTCCATTCTTATGTTTACATCACTTCTCTCTTTCTCGCATTGACCGGACAAAGGTTTCAAATGAGCATCCCATGGGGCAGCCATAGCTTGAACCTTCCTTCTCGCAGTCAGCTATATAACTCAGGCAGCAAAGGTTCGAGCAGGATGGCGGTTAGTCTTCCTCGTCTCTTTCGGGTGGGCGGCGGGAATAGCTCTTCTAGCATCAGCATGGATTGACCAGAGACTGGGAGTAGTCGTCATCTTTATCCATAGTAGTCATCCAGCAAGAAAGGGAAAGACCACTTAGCGCAGTGGAATAGGAAAGAGAGCGTCGAGCACAGCTTTCGTGTCACCAGAAATCCTTTTTCGTTTATTGGGAGACTGAATGAAAAAGGCTTTGTCAAGCAGGCATGATTGTCACGTCGATCGACAGTTGAGAAATACTATCTCCGGGGCCCTCACTTTAGGGCTATCTTTCACCGTTGACAGACATGGTTCAACGTGCCAGCTACGCTTCCTCTTCTAGAACAGTGACAGCCTAGTCTGATTCCCCCTTCCGAAAGTGCCACAGCTCCTTCTATCACAACCCCTGAAAACAGGGCATTCGAAGCATCAATCTCATTCTATGCTCTATGCCATCTTCCTTATACTTTGACTATTAATTCATGTGCACAAACCTCCCTCACAAAGGAAAGCGGGAAAGTCATCTTTGCAAACAAAGGCCTTCTTCTTATACTATGGCATCTTGTCCAAAGCGAGCGGTCATGTAAACCCTTTGTCTATTCGGCTCTTTCCTTTAATAAGAACAATCTAAATGTGACACTTTCACGACGAAATACCGGGAATTTTTGATACGTCAGTCCCAAAACCCAGGAAATTAAGCCAATGATCGACTGTCCCTGCCCATTCTAACGGGGCATTCTATTCCTTCAAGTCCCACAGCTCTAAATGTGCCTATTCCTTCGACACCTTTCCATGGAAAGAGGGGAAAAATGGCTTATTCCGCATCAACCTAAGCCCGCTTATTCCGACTAAGTGATCCATTGGCGAAAAGAGGGCCTTCCTCCTTCTTGCTTGAAGCTCTGTCAAAGAAGCATTCTATTCCGAAAAGGCTTAGGGCTAGGCTAACCCTCCCTCAAAGCCATGAAGTCCCAGAGCTCTTATTCCAAGAACTGGTGATATTCCCTTAACTGCAGATTCAATAGCACCGGTTATGAACCCCAAAAACAACAGGAAAGAGAGCACCGTCTACTCAGACTGTCACACCGGCAACGAGAGCAGTAAGAGCAGATAGTGGAACAGAACTAGCAGCAGATAGGCATTCAGTTAGCTTGAAAACGGACTCGTAGTTAGAAATCGCTTCCTCAACAACTATCTTTAGAATGTCCTATCTCTCTCTTCAACGCTTTAAAACGAGCTAGAAGGCTTCTCTTAAAGCAGAAAAATAGGAGTTCTAGTAGTTTCAGCTATTCGATTCGAATGAGTGCCCTCACTTCCTTTCCTTACTACGATATGCCCAAAAAAAAGAAAAAGAAAGTGCAACATATCAAAGAGCGATGACACAAATTATCAGTGACCTCCTACATAACATATGCGAGCCTTACGTGGACGATTTGGTAGTCTTTTCAAAAGAAAGAACCGACCACATCGAAAATTTACGCAAGGTCTTCGAAAGGTTAAGAAAACATCAATTGAAGATGAACCCGAAAAAATGTGCATTCGGGATCGGGCGGAGGCCAACAATCAGTAGGGCAATAGCATAGCTATTATTGACCTGACCCCTATTACATTACTTAAGCCTACTCTTTCTTCAAGATACGAAACGAGCAGCCGAAAACGGCTGTCCCTATTGTATTTTAGATGGAGTCATCTACAGGGCTAAGAATCTTACCTTTACTTAGAGAGGGGTAGCGGTACCACGCTCTTCCGTGCTCGTAGGTTGACTCACCTATGCATCCCGACTAAGGTCTCACAAACGTGCACTTCCCTTATGCATCCAACCGCTTCACTAATGTGAATAGGTTATACAGAAGGGTAGGTTGGTTATATACTCTTATGCGCCTTCCTTCTTCGAACCTTTTGGTATGTATTGCCCCCTAACTATAGATCAGATCCACCAGACAAGAAACTCAATTCCGCACTGCTGCTGAGTCGTCGGACTTATCCACCAAGGGATTCGTGGAATTTCTGTGGATTGCGTTGGGGGAAATCTACCAAAGCTAGGCAGATAGATAGACTCCTTTCCCGCTGCTAAGGGAGAGCAAGAAAGAAAATCAAATGATTGTTTTTTAACCAGCGCCCTCTTTTGGGTATGCAGGTACTAAGAGTCCTCTCACTACCAACCAGCAGACATCATCTGGCTGGGTCTTGCCGGTATCAACAACGAGGAAGAAACAAGCAGAAACAGCAACTAACTATGGCTCTTGGCCCAGACAACGTCCTAGGCGTAGGGGAGATCGGAGCAACAGGGAACGCCTAGACGACGTTTTTCTTCCTGGGCTGCAGGAAGTAGATCGAGAGGTCGTTCCGCCCCTTGTCCCCGAATATGGGGAATATGTTCTCAAAAAATCTTGCTCCAATCTGACCTAGCTGGCGAGCGATCCCAGTTCGCGACAGAGAACAAGACAGCAAGCGAGCGTACTTTTGTTCGCTTCTTCTCCACCAAGCACGGAAGTTTAAGGATAACTGTAGGTCGGTGGCTACCTAAGGAAACTCCGATTCGATCCGCCCCCCGGCTGGGAGGCATCTACCTCATCCCGATCACAAGGAGAGGTTCACTATGATGGGGGGTACTTTTTTTTCCCTTAAGGAAAAAATGAAATGCATAGGGGACCATCCTTTTGTTGCGGCATGCTCCTCAGATTTACGGATTCGCAGGGGGCCTCAGGCCCTACTTAGTTGACTGACAATGACAAAGGCTTGCGAAACTAAGTAGGGCCTTTTCCTTTTTCTTTGAATAACCCATTCTCATTATCTTTAATAAGTAAAGTAGGCAAACCTATAGGTCCTTAGTAGCGTTGACAAAGAAGAAGGAGCCGGTTAAAAGAAAGCGAATCTTTCCATTTTTCAACTAGAATCTATTATATAATAATATAAAATAGAAAGCAATTTCTTATTATTATATATAGGCCAGCTTGACAAGCAACCCTTCCTCTTGATCTGAGGTGCGAAGAGAAAGATTTCTTTTTTATGACTTCCACTTATCGATCCCGGCCCAGAAAAGTGACCGACCAGGGCAGGGCCCTATTGATAAATGAAAGAAAGGGTTTATGAGCCCTAGCCCTGTAAGCCCACACCTGTGTAGAGTAGATCGTTCAACACCTGCGGCACAAACCCATTTTGAACCTATTGGTCCTAGTATCATAGGCGACCGAACGGCCGCCCCCTAATTACTAGACCAACCTGCTATAATAATTCCATAAACACCTAGCGAAGATATGGCAAACAAATAAAGTAGCCCTATGTTCGGATCTGACAATACCATACCATAATCAAAAGGTACAACGGCCCGAGCGACCAGACTTAACATAAATGTAGCCACTGGAGCCATTCTAAAAAGGGAGAAATTTGCACTACTTGGTGAAATAGGTTCTTTTAGAATCAATTTCAAACCATCTGCTAGAGGTTGTAACAATCCAAACGATCCCACTACATCAGGACCCTTTCGACGTTGCACAAAAGCCATTACTTTACGTTCAGCTAGCACTAAAAAGGCTACTCCTAGTAGAAGTGGTAGAATTATTCCAAGTATTTCAGCTGGAACAGCTATGTACATTTTTTTTTCTATTCACTCATGATCTGGCCTGGTCGACCCAATCATGATATTGAAGGAGGGGACCTTTTCTCGAAAAAAAAATTCTTGCAACTACGAAAACCACAACACAAGCACTCCTTTTCCATTCATTCTATCTAAGAAAAAGAATTTAGCATAGACCACGACCCCCCCATCTTTTCATTTCTTTATCTATATGAAACCAAATGGGCGAGTCTTTATTATTGATTTGGGCCCTGAACTCAATGAGAGTGGGGATTCGCTCCTCTTCGGGCAACTCGTCCACGTCTGCAAGATACCTGACGGCGTCTACTAATTTTTCGAGCGTGAGCTCGTCCTGCGCTCCTGCCTGACGGACAAATCTTTTGCCTGCCCACAGATTTCTTGCAAGAGCCTGCCACACTGGGCGGCATTCTCTTCAGTCTCCCGATGCAATTGGGCAATTTCAGCAGGAGAAAGGCCTACTGGAATCTCGTTGAGGTCTGGAAGCGCAGGTGCAGGATCCGCGCAAAAGGCTATTGAAGGGGCGGCGAATGCTGGAAAAGCTAAAGCAAACCAGAAAGGATTTTTTTTTCTAAATCGTACTTGTGTTTTTAGAAAAAAAAAATCATAAGGAAACATTATGATTATGAAAAGCAAAATCTTACTAAAGAGAGAAGTCTATTAGACAATAAAGTACATATACTATATACACTATATACGATATTCTGAGAAAAAACCTCTTTCTTAAATAAAAGAAAGATATATACTAAAAACAAACTATAATGATATTCAACACTTTATGGGTGTTGACCCAAGTAGGCCTAGGCCAAGACAAGACACCTTCCCACCTTCCTTCACTCTGCAATAGCCCGACGACTCTTCTCTTCACAAGTAGGCTTGGCGCGACGTCGATTTGAAAAGCTGGAAAGATGCAAGAAGCTTTATAGTCAGGGGGAGGCGCTGGAGTGAAGTGATTCCAGGGCTGGGATCACGAACGGGAATCTAAATAGAAAAGAAGGCTAAGGTCGAGATAGTCTTGGCTAAGCAATTCATCTACCTTCTTTGTGAGGTATTATTATTCTAATTAACATTATTCGATTAGGTAATAATAGCCTTATTTCTGTCTTATTTCTTTCTTGTAGTACTTAAGGTCTAAGGAGAGGAATGGAAGTAGTCGTCTTGCTTCTTTTCTTTGGATCCGCTTATGTCTCTACTTCGCTTGATTCTCATGCCAGTGGACTCCATGCTCTGTTTTTGGCCTTATTAGCTTGATTTCATAAGTGAGCATTTTGAATTGAATAGATAGTGAGAAAAGCGCCTTTCGTGATTCAAGTAGTAAGCTCGGATTCATGATTGAGAAAGAAATCTTCCAAGCGCAGCTTTAGCTGAATCTATCATAGGGTAGGCTCTTTGGATAGATTGCCTTAAGGCGATGAAGGCCCACATATTTTGAATCTCGGCTCCCCTCAAGGAAAAAGCGGGATACTTAGCTGAAAGGGTGAACAAGGCCGAGCGCCTTCAAAGGTTGCTCCAGTCGCCTGAAGCCTTGTGGATTGATTGTGGGGGATTTAGGCGTGTCACGCCAACCATCTTCCAGTTCCTGGATAATCGTTCCCGGATAATGCTTGCCGCAGGGGCTAACCCTATCTTCGCGCATACTTCCTTGGTTGTCTGGGAGTTGAATCAGAAGCATCGAATGAAAGGTTCTTTCCAAGACCATCTGCTATTGAATCAGCTGCTGTTGCCGGGCAAGGTTCTATCTTTTCCTTGTAGTCCATGGGTTTGGTTGAAGAAACCTTGGATGGATCAGAACTGATGCAAAGGATAGTCTCTGTAAGAAGGACCAAAGCGCACAAGCAAGACTGAAATAACCTACTGATTCTTGCCAGTCATAACAACCAGAACGGGTTAGCGCCCCATTGGCAAAGTCATAAGTAGTGGTGAATTCGTGTCACTACTATAAGTGCTTTCCATAGTTCAATAGAGAAAAGAGAGATTCGCATGCCCCCAATCCGTGTCTTCACCAGTAGGCATCTTCATCTATTTGAAAGTCAAAGTATTCCACCATTCTTTGTTCCTGAGCTCTTGATCTTAGGTTTAGCGAATCCCTATCAGCAGCAACATCGTTTAAATTCCCCTTTGGTAGAGGTTGGCATTGGACATGTCATCAGTCTATCTATTCATTCTGTGTCGTGAAATCCTTAAAGGTCATTCACCGGATCTTCCCCCGATTGAAACGACTTTTACGCCATACGAACGGACAAAGGCGCAAGCCCAAGTCAAGACAAGAAAGCGAGATCCACTGGAAATAGAGGGAGAAGCCAAGCGTAATCAAGTCCTTAGCAGCCAAAAGCAAACTCGTAGCTCGGTATTGATTCTTTATAACAGCTACCGGAAGTTGCTTCGCTACTCTCCTTTGAAAAGTCCTCCCTTTATTCTCTTTATATTCGATTTTTTAGATTAGAGAATAGGGAATAGTAGGGAAGTACAGAAGGACTAAGGCTATTTGGCTTTGGATCCTTCCGAATGTTAGTTCATATCCGAAACCTTAGTGCTTTCCCTCCGCGCCCAAAGTCTGGATTGATACCTTTCTTGAGGAAGCCTGGCTCTGGGGGACGTGTGCCCGGAAGGATGGGTAAGGTATGCTCGACTGGGTGTTGTTGGATACAGGAGAAGCTAGAGTAGCTCTTGCTTGGGTAGGGACGAGGGTGTGGGTGAAGTGAGCCATAGAGAGAGAAGAAGAGAATAGATCCGTCATCAGGTCAGGAGAAATGGTCAATGGTAGGCCTATTGCAGAGGGCTGCTAAGGGGCAGAAGTCAGTCCAGATTCCCTTGAACTTGATTATAAGGTTGGAGAGGTTTCTTTCCCTTTATAAACCGTACTACACAATCACTCGCTCAAGCACCCGCTTTCGCTACGTTTCCTTTCTAGTAGTATGGTAGCGAGGTGATATATAGTCTATCAATTCATTCATACATTGAGCCTTACTAGATAAGAGAAAGCTTTATTCGCAGTGGATAAAAGAATTGCTTGAAAAAGATCTATAGCAATGAACCACATGTCCTTGTCTATTAAGGAGAAGAGACTGGCGCAGAACTATCACCGTGAGATGCGATGCGGAATGTTTTCGACAAGGGACTGGCTAGGGAGAGTGCTATGGTAATTGGTCAATAGGGCTCTGCCACATGTGAATGCCTTCTTGCATGACGATAGTGAAATGAAAAACTTCGGTTTCCAGACCCCTTATTTGCAAGGTGTGCTACCTACCATTACTGGGTCTGGAAACGTGGCTTTTTGACTACTTATTTTGATTGAAGTACATACAAGATGGAAATGGCTTCAGAATCTCCATATATATGACGAAAGGGGAGGAGAGCTGCTAAGACAGGAAGACAGGACGGCGTATTTAGCTTCAGAATATGTCGGTGTCAGGAGGCGCTTTGTTAACAAGGTTCATAGTTGCTATTTCCCCTTATCTGTCAGTTAGAGAAAACTAAGGACCCTCGGTTCCCGCCTAGGAGGCAGAAAATCTTCCCTCGAGGGATCATAGAAGAAAGATTGAATGCAAATAGATTAGTTCAGTACAAGTAATGGGATCCAATAATTCGTATAGAGAAAAAGAAAGAGCAGGGGTGGCGACCGGCGTGTCGGAGTGTGGTGCCCTATGCTTTACCAAATGAGGATCTTCCTAGCTGACAGCTTGCAACTCTTCCGTTCCAAGTACAGTAAGTGAATACGGGGTCAGTAATGGATATGGTCAGAGAGGCTATGCTGATGGCGCAACTCTGCGATCAGTGATCAACGATCCGAGATTCCAATCCGATCTTGAAAGCTTCTACAAATCCAGCTTGAGGCTCTGCGTGCTAACTCCCTGTGGCGACTCCATCAACGAAATCTTTCCTGCTGGGTCTTAGGTGCAGTATCCCCGGGAAATCTCGTAATCAAAAGGAAGAAGGTGTCTTCGGACTCTTCCTGTGGTGGATGGAAATGGGAATAAGCTTCCCTCCTGTCGATCCTTGTCAAACTGCTCAAAATTCCAAGGCTTGCTTTCAAATCCAATCTTTAACCCCTTCTGAAGAGACAGAAAGGGCTTTGAAGACCCTATATGATCAATCGCGGGTTCTCGTTCGAAATGGTATCCGAAGATGCAGTGGGTGCAAGGGCTTCGGTTAACGCTCAAAGGGAAGTATGAAAACTATGGATCTGGAACTAAGACTAAGGTGTGTTTTTTCCTGCTTTTGGCCTCTCGTCGAGACGAGTTGATGAGCGGAGAAAAGAATTGCTGAGAGAGAGATTCTACTATTTGGTCAGGACGAATGAGTGGCTGTGAAGCATGCTCCTCCGGAGATTGACCCTTCCCCGAGTCAGTCCAGTCAGAAAGGGGAGGGCCCGCTGTCTAGACTGCATTTCGGGAGTTTGAACACCATCCCATTGAAACCAAAAATACAACCCTGTCAAAGACCTTAACGGCCTTCCTTCTTTATGAGTGGAAATCCAATCCCATTTTTGCTTTTTTTTTGCATAATGCATAATAAAAAGCAGCCAGCCGGTTATGTTATATATAAATATATATATTCTATATATATTTCTATTTCCTTTCCCGAAAGCCTAGAAGAAGGAGGACAAAGGAGTAGTAAGAATGGTTTTCCCTTCCTCGGTAAAGTAACTAACTCGATTTAGATCGCCTCTAGGTCCCAATAGACTGAATTAGTCCTTCTACCCCGCCAAGATGCGAAGCGCAATCGTTAAGTTAAACCGCTTTCTAGTTTTCGAGATGCGAAACTTTAATAGAGTGGCCAAGAAGAATCGCCCGAAAGCAAGGGAAGGACAGTGTAACCATCTTATTATTAGTTAATCATAATAAGTGGAAAAGAGCAGTCGTAAGGCCTCCTAATAATGTAACGCCGACAAGAGATTGTGAAGAGGAGGACGAGCCTTGAAAAAGCCTATTTTTGCTTAGTTTCGGATGAAAAATCGTATCGGAAGAAAAAAAAAAACACACACAAAGCGTGGTTCTAGGTTGATAGTCACAAATAAGGGGGTGAGGATGTTGCCTTCCCCATATTTGCTATCATAAGTAGCCGAAAAAGGCGAGGCCACCCCTCTCGGGGTGGGGAAGGGAAAGTGGGTAAGTGGGCTCCCTTCGCTTGAGTTCTTTTTCAGTTCCATCAATGAAACTGAGAAGATCTTGTACTTCAATTAACGACATTATCTGGGTTTTCCATGGTATATAGTTCGTCTGTGTCAATCTTATGGACAAAAAATGGGCGATAGACGAGATACTAAGTTCTGAAGAGAAGGATGCAGACACAGCGGTAGACTGCGCCAAAGAGAAAACACGTAACAAGGTATTCTGACTACACTTCACACGAACCAACTGAACGTTTCCCAAGAGCTAGTGCTCTGATACCATGAAAGAGTTGAAAATACTTTGAGCAGATTGGGTGAAGGATGTGTATATCAATGGTTGAAATCATCTGTTTAATTAAATAGAATACAACACCTCTTGGCCGTTACACATGGAGTAATCACATAATAGTTATATAAGTAGTATCGGTCTCCGCTACGATTCTCAGAATTTACCTGCCCATTAGCAACGTATGCTCAGTGATTATTGTATACGCAATAAGATAAGTCAAGTGCGCTAAAGCCCCGGCGGGGAAATCATATGCACGCTTATCGGACCAACTAAAGCCTTTTTTTCGCAAGACGGGATTAGAGGAAGACTGAAAAAAAAGGAGGATGGGGAGTCATAGTTAAGTAAAGATTTGTTGTAGATCTGCAAGTGAAGTGGTGAGTTGGTTAGTCGACTTCGTCTGTTCATCAGCGGGAAGGTAACGTAGTTCAAAGAGGGCGGTCAATCTAAACATCATAGTAGCTTTCAAAAGCCTGGCTGGTCCACTGACGAATAGAGTCAAGTGCGGTCGGTTCCATAACAAACGTAAACGTAGCTGATCCGGTCAAGTCAAGCGAAGCCATACCGCCAAGCCATTCAGGTGAAAGAAAGGACTGAACTGAGACTCCGGCTCCGAGTGACTGACTACTATCGAATGACGAAAGAAGAGCGATCTTCGACCTTTCCTATTGTTGGAGAATAGATCTACTAGTTTCCGATTCCATGTGAATTATCTATATGAACCTAATCTCTCTCTTCATTCTTCTTTCATCTCCTCTCCTTTTAGTCGAGTGTATTGTCATAACCTCGCTTAGAGGAGCAGGACCCCTAGAGTTGAGAGACGCAACGAACCAGCATAAAAAAAGACTTAGAGTCCCATCTCTATGCTTTTGGGCCCTCGCGTTTCCTTTTGTGTAAAGCTTAAGTTATATACTTGGGGAAGACGTCCTTCTAACTCGCGAATGAATGATGCTGCTCCGCTGCCACTGCTGTCACCAGGAAGATACCTTTATTAAGAGATTGGAGGCATCTTTGGGGAAAAGCAATTCTGACTCGGCCTCCGGCCTCGAAGTTTACCCTTTTCACGTTCTCCATACTAGAAAAGTGAGTGAATCACTTCCAACTGAATAAGATGGGATTGGAATCCCTTTTTGTAGAGTCCACCATGGCAAAATCATACCCAATGTGATAGGAGTACCTAGGCCCCTGGTTAGTAATAGTTTAGCTCTATCTCCGGCCCGTAATATGGTTGAATCGCTAATTCTTTTTTGTTTATGGGCCTATTCTCTTTCTCCTTCCTCCCCGGACAATAGGCGAAGATGCTTTTCTATGCCCGAGGCAAGGCAAGAACATTGGCTATGAATCAATTGGTCCTTTGACCAGGGATACAGCTCTATATCCGAACGGAATGATGAACTAAACAAGGGCTATCTCCCCTGACGTGGCTGATTCCCCACACCAATCCTGGAGAAGAGGAAGGACTCGATGTGAGGTGAGTTGACTGTAGGGCGCTGCTTGATGCAATTGGGTCAACTACGTTTAGTGAAGCGGAAGCTGAAGTTTCATATGTCACGACAGGCTCTTTACCATATTAATGTATATGTATATTCTCATTTCGGCAGAAGTTCATAGGTTGGTAACTGGTTCGTCGTACGTTCCAATATCGACCTGCGGCAAAAGACAGGTAGGAGCGAATCAAACTTTCTTAACGAGTTCAAAAAAACTTTGCTCAAGCTAAAGCAGCTCATCTGAATAAAGAAAATTGGAACAGATTTCATTAAAGTATAGAAAGTCTTTCCTGTCTAAGTGTGTGTGCGGAAATAGAAACCCTTAAAACAATGAAGAGAATCGCTTTGCGAGTGTCCGCTCCTTAATCTCCGGCAGGATAGGAGTCGAAGATATCAAGTCAGAAGGAACCGAAGCCCGTAATAGGAAGTGTGAAAAGTTTGACGCACGACCGGACGTGAATAGTCGACTGGAGAAGCTGCTCCAGTAGCAACCTAAACCTAAATCGCATCAACATCCACACTTCGTTAAGCCACTTCGGTAAGCTAGTCGCCATCTCTTTGCTTTTCAGTCTTTCCAATGGGAGTGATGAAACTCCCATTGCTTCCTGTCCTAAGCAAGAGAGTGATTTCGGGCTTTTCGACCGACCAGTCATCTATAAGGCTATGGAAGCGGGTAAAGCAGTCTTTCTATCTTTCTATTTATACATTAGCAAGGGCCCATAAGGGCCTCGCTGGAAGCCTTCCCGTATCGTATTGAGCTTTATTGAGTAGTTGCACGAAGGGACACTGGTAGGTTCTCCGCCCTTTAATGGACGAGATTCCCTTTGCCTTTGTTTCCTTTTTTGATGGTCTGCCCTTCTCTTGGCGATTGGTAGAGCTAGAGAAGCAAGATGAACTCTCAGTTAGCTACTAAGGAGGAAAAGAGAGCATACTTTCTACACTTATTACAGGAAGTAGTACCTACCCTAATGAGGATAGAGAAAGTCGCGTTCAAAGCCTTAAGAGAGGCCTTAAAGAAAAAAGAAGAGAAAGCAGAAACTCGTAAAGTGATGATCGCACACTGATGTGGTTTCATCGCTCATCGATAGCTAACTGCCAACACAAGATTCTACTCCAATTACTTAAATAGAGTTAGAGCGGGGATTACCCTTAGAGGTATAACAGAAGGAAGGCGTAGTGATAGAATACAGTCTTATACGTCCTATCTTGATATAAACCTATAGGAGATACAAGACAATGTTATCTAACAGCAGACAATGTTGAGATTGTCTTATAAAGAATTGTCTTCATAAGATTGTCTGCTGCTCTCTAACAACCTATCCCCGGGATCGGCGGATAATTGCTACTCTTGTGCAAAAAAGTCTGGAATGCCAAGTGCGGTTACCTGCATTCCTATCAATGAAAGATGAGCCTCTATAACTAAACAAAAGAGAATGGAATCTAAGTCAACGCCTCGATTGAAGATTCCCTTGAATCGGATTGCTCGAGCCGCGGTGAGAAAGATAGTTCGATAGATACCACAGCCTTTACGTTACGAGGATGGGTGCCTCTCGACAAAAAGAGACTTTTGGAAAAAGCCACCGATCTATAAAGATCTCAATATCGTATTCGTCTATAATTTCCAAAAAAATTGCGTTTTCATTATGGTCTTACAGAACAAAATGAATTAAATACGTTCGTATCGCGGGTCAACAGGTCAGGTTTTACTACAATTACTTGAATTTGGATAACATCTCGATTGGGAACAAGCAGCGGATGAGCGCACTAGCGCGAAAGCCGTTGCGCAACAAGCAGCGGATGAGCGCACTAGCGTGAAAGCCGTTGCGCGTTAGTCACGCGCATCCGTTTTCTTGCTGCAGCCGTTTTCTTGCTGCTTCGACTATAGTTAATTAGGTGAAGTTACGGAAAGAGAGGGATTCGAACCCTCGGTAAACAAAAGCCTACATAGCAATTCCAATGCTACGCCTTAAACCACTCGGCCATCTCTCCTACATAATGATTATTACCCAAAAACCGAGTGAATAGCGAGTCATTCATATTAGAATATTATTGGATAGGTACGACCCTAAAAAAATAGAAAATATTTTTCATTCCGGTGGGATCCTTGTTTGTTTAATATCCTCCTTCCTTCATTAGTACTGGGACGCATATATCAAAAACTCAGTGTGAAATTTGAATGAGATATCTTTTTTTTTTCAAATTCTTAGTTACACAAAATCGGAGCCAGAAAAGGAAAAAGTGGAATCTGGAAAAGTCTTCTCTAAGGGTAATGTAATTTTCTGAAATTCATTTTGTATCGTACAAGAAAGGAATTCCTTTTGTGTATGTGCTCCCGATAAAAAGAAATAAGGTACTCTATTCCATTACATACATGGATCGGGTTGAAAAACCAGACCCAGTCTCTCTTGGAATCCTGAATATGCCAAAAAATAATGAATTGTACTAATCCACATATGTCTCTCTCCCATCAATCGGTACTAGTTGAAGTAATGAAAAAATCCCCTTTGATGAGAAATGCGAAACAAAAAAGAAAAAAAAAAGATCCCCCGTTGGGAATGAAATTATGCTCCCTGTCCCCCTTTCACAGAAAATGGAGAGATGAATTGATATATTTATTGAATCCGTCGGGACTGACGGGGCTCGAACCCGCAGCTTCCGCCTTGACAGGGCGGTGCTCTGACCGATTGAACTACAATCCCAGGAAAATTAGGTGTACAGCCTAAAATCAATTTAGATTCGAACCATTTAGTTTCGCTGTGTTGTAAGAGAGAGACGAATGATATACTTTATTATTATTATTATCTAATTATATATAATTATTATGAAAAAAAAATGTAGTAGACTCATAGTGGGCTAATTCATGAATTGAATCAAATGGGGCCTTTTCATTTCCAAAATTTGAACAACATTAAACTAAAGAGTCACGCTCTTTAAACGCCCTATAAGAAGAAGAAAGAGGCTTAAGTCATCGCTTCCAATCCGATAAAGGGCTTTTTTCTTTTCCACGAAAGTCCGTCCCAACAATTGTTGCAGAGGATATAAATATGAATATGAAAAAAAAAAAGGGGAGAGTCGTTTTTTCGTTTTTAAGTGGAATGTTCATTATCATAATAAGTAGTCGATTAGGAGAACTGCTATCTCACTACAGAGTATACTCTTCCTCATCTTTCATTATTCATCTTTTATGTCCTGGGACATAGATATTCGTCATACCCCCTTCTATTATGAATCGCCAAAGTCTTCCTACTTCTCCATTGTTACAATCAGATCCGAAAAATGAGAAAGAAATCAAAATGGACCTGAATTGAATCATGACTATATAAGCTATTCTGATATGTTGAGATTAAATATAGATTTCATTCGTGGAAGCGGACCTTTGATTTCCTTGGACCACGTAAGAATTCGTCGTCCGATTGAATCTTCTTTTTCCTGGATGCTCTATAGGAATCCATCGCTATTCCTTTCCTCCACCGATAAAGGTTCATCCCGAGTCACAAGAGCAATCTCTTTTTTTTTTTTCTTCTTTTTTCTTTTCGTTATGGTAATGCAATGCAAGAGGTCGGAAATCAGGTTGTTTCTGATGATGAAAAGAGCTTTTCTCTTATGTGAAATTTATGAAAACCCGAAATGTCGGTAATGTTAGAAGACGACCTACGGCATCTGATGGTCAGATGCCTACGGTCGGTATATCTTTGAAAGCTCAGACGGAGAGAATAAACGGACTCCTCGAGGGCTACTTAAGCCACTTTAGTGCAAACCAGAAGGACTGGAGCTGTTGGATGTTGCTCAGTCCTGCTATAACTTAACAACCAAAAAGCTCTGCGTCGAACTTCAGCCCCTTCGAGTTGGCCACGGGGTAACAGCCTCTGACGCCCCACACCATTGCGACAGGAGGGGGCTTGCCCATCAGCCTACTTTGCCAAGAGGTGGCAGGAGCGCAACGACCTTAGCCCAAACCTACTTAAACAACCTAAAGGCTTGGCCCGGTCTGAAAGTAGACCTTGTAGAAAAGCGGATAGGAAAGGTAGCCTATAGACTCAAGCGACCAGCTCGGTGAAAACGAACCCCGTATTCCATGTGAGTCAGTTGACTTCGATTAGACCAGACCGCCCCAGAGAAGAACGTGCCCACGAGGGCACCACCAGATGTTGTAGATAAACCTACTAAAGAAGAAGTTGAGTATATCATAGCTGACCGCACCATGGGCTAGCCCATACACCCACTGCACGAGTGGAATACTACTTAGTCAAGTAGAAAGGCCAACCTGAGAGCGAGGCAAGCCGGGAAGGGGCTGAGACTTACGATTCGAAGACCAAGTCAGAGACTACTAGACGTCTCGCAGAGCGACTCTCAACGAGGACGTTGAGACTGTTCGAAAAAAAAAAGATTTTTTGGCAACATCCGCCTTTACTAAAGAAAAAAGAGTACACTTGTACCTTTACTAAGAAAAAAGCTAATAAGGGAAAGGTTTTTTTTCAAATCCAAGTTTGACTCTGATTAGATCCTTAGCGCAAGCGCTAAGTAAGCAAGCTACCGCTCCGTGGGGTAAAAACCGAGGAAAATAAAGAACGTCAAGTAGAAAGGAACAAGGTCTTACGGCACGATCACTATATCTTTGATTTTTCTTTATCTCTCCTCGGCTTGAGCCGAGTGGATGATACGTGGCGTGGTATACCTGATCGTTTAGTCAACAAGACGTACGTAAGTCGACATAGCTCCATGTATATGTTCTTTGGAGCTAGAACCAATCAATAGAATGAAATGAAATAATGGTAAGCCTAGGGCGCATTGGTCAAAGCTCAAGACTGTCTATACAAAGCCCCTCTCTTCTTCACTCAAAGAGGCAATGCACCCTTTGTTTGAATGGTACTTGATTCATAAAGAATGATTCTTTTGAAGTTATACGGACTTTCGAAAAAAAAATGCCACCTTTTATCAATATGCGTGTCACGAGATATATCGCTCTCGGACTTCTTACGGTAAGGCCAATGCACCAGCCAGCCAGTGTGGTGGCGAACACGCTGTGCTCTAAGCGTTGCTGTTTACCTTGTAGACGGAGGAGATATAGAAAGTGTGCCGTGCTTGATTCATAAGATTCTATAATCAATAGCACCAGTATATTATTTTACTTAGCCTGCCTCTCCCATGACTTTCCGGACCAACCAACCCGGATCTGCCTTCGCAAGTCTCTCTGCAGGGAGCAGAGCATGCAGCAAAATCGAGCAATGGATCTTAGAAGAATTCCACTTTGAAGCACGACTCTTTCTATTTCTGTGCTGGCATTTGAGTTGTCTCCCTTCCTCTTTCAATCGAAACACTCGACGCAGATAGCTCCGGTGGCCCCCGCCCTGTGATTTCATTCTTTATTTATTACGATTACGGGGAAAAGGGCTTTTATTCAATTATAAAGAAAGATCCATTCATTGCGAGAGCAAAATTCTGACTTGGTGGAATTCCGGACTTTGAAGTCCGAATTCGGTCAGCGATTTCAGACATGACAGTAGAAAGTCAATGGATTCAGAATCCTGGTGTACCAGATCAAAAACCTGTCGAAGTTTTCTAAAAGTAGGCATGATAAAATTAGGGTCCAATTGGCAATACGCCTTAAGCAAGGCATGGATTTGATCGTCGATCGATAATCTGATTGTTTCCGCGCAGAGGTCCCCCACCTTCTCCTCCATATTTTCAGGAGTGATGTTACGTAGTTTCCCGGCGCGAAAAATGAAAGATGTGATAAGCGGCAGAGCCGCGAGTCCAACCACAGTGAGAATGTGTCCGCTCGCCTCGGTTAGATACAACATTAATTCTTGTTCCATAGACTAATCTTCCTAAACTGAAAAAAAAATGCAAAGGAAAAATAGAACTACGACCGGCCATCATATTAGTAAATAAACGTATTCCTGAGTTTCATGCGCGAACCTTGATGTACTAACAGGACCAGGACAGCAGCCTCTTGCCTTGGTATAAAACCCTTGACCATCTTCCGAAGTTCTAAAAAATCTACAGCTATTCTCCTCGAAACGAGTTGATTTGCGCGAGCAATTCAGCAAAAGCATAAGAAGGGCTTTGCGCCCCTCTCCTTATAGTCGAGTTGCTTTGCGCCCCTTTACAATATGAAGAAAGACTTGTCAGAATTTTGCGTAGCTGTCTTTCTCCTCGACTCCATTTGCATTATGTCATGGAGAAAGAGGTCCACCCCCCTTTTTATGTCGAGTGGATCCTCCAGGTGGATCCCTTGATCCTTTATAATGTTCGCCATTTTTTCCATTATATGATCTTGTCGTATTAACGCGTTCTCAAATGCTATATTTCGGGGATGGGGCTTCGGAAATCGATTTAATGATTCCCGCTTTGCCTTAGCCTTCTCTATTTCTGAAGTACCTGCAGGCTGCTCCTCGCCCTCGTCTGATTGAGAAATAGGAAAGAACGCAGAATCGCCAGAAGGCGCAGGAGGTTGATTGAGACCCCCTGCCGACGAAGACGAAGGAAGAAATGGAGCGACTGCCTGCGAAAGTTCATCCATAAACAGTAACCCAAGCGCAAAGGCGACCTTTGACAGAATAAGAAGACAGATTACCCTTGCTATACGAAAGAAAAGGATTTGTACTCTTTTTGGGACATTCTTTACAATTGGGAGAGAAAAAAATAGAAGGAGGAGCTTTTGATCATTGCATAGATATAAAAGCAAATTGAAATACATAAGACGTAGTACCGGTTAGTTAAACTAACCGCTTTCGCCACATGGGGGCTATGGGATTCGAACCCAATATTCTTCCGCGACCCCTCTACGAATAACAAGAAAACTTTTCGATTTTCTACAAGCTTCGCCGCTTTTCAAAAACAATTTGCTTGCAACGCCTCTTACGGAAAAAGAGGACGTCGTCAGTTGGTTGCCTATATGCAAGATTTAGCCGCTTTTTTCTTTTTTTCTTACTTACGCAAATTGCCCGCTATGTAGTTTGTTTGCCCGCAGCTTCCCTACGTCCCCCTTTCTACTTCATCGTCGTTGTTGGTCCTTCTGCACTGCTTGATCTGTTCATTCGTCACCGTACCTTTTCAATGAAAGAAGACAAGGTATATGCTTCCCAAAAAGCAAGAGCAGATTCGGTGCATCAATTCCTTGCCAATGGCTCGCTTCGAAAGAAAGAACTCTTCTTTACACAATTCTCAGTCATATTCAATCTCGAAAGACCTGCGTCACTTCTTCCCTGTTCCCGCCTTAGGAACACTCACTTCCGTCGACGAGAAGGGAAAGGAGGCACTCACTGAGGCGACAATCCCATAAAGGAAGGGGTCCAATCTGCATGTGTTAAGCACCGCGCATTTAAGAGAAGCTAGCGTCCGATTCCATGCTTCCCTATGCTATAGAATCGCGGACGATCTCTTGCCGCTGCAAGTCCCACATCCGCGGTTGGTGAGAGTAATGTGATAGAGGAAGACTTTTGTTCGAAATCGGGATAGTGTTCAATAAACCACCGTTGATGCAATATCTGGTGGGGAAGGCATTCCCACTGCTACAGTTGGAGTTGACGGTCCTAGTTCTCTTACAGTAAGAGCTGTTGCTGGAATAAGCAGTGCTAGTGACTTGACTGTTGGAGGAAGAACCGCTGTTAGAAATTTGAACGTAGAAGCTCCTATTTCATCTGCTGGTATAGACGAACCTCTTGGGATCTTATCCGCTTCGGAGGTTGGAGGAGGTTAATCAATAGGGGAATCAGCTGCTATTTAATCTTCCTCTATCAATTTCTTTTTTTTTTCATGGACATCTGATATTCATTTTTAAACCAAACAAGGATCTGACTCAATTCAATAGAAACTTCACTTCTACCCTGTGTGGTATTGTATTGGAGCTTAGTCCACTCGAACGCGTCTTTTTTAGCAGCTTTCATCTTAGCCTTGAAGGAAGGAAGTCAGGCGCTCATCTCAGGGACATGCCCTGAATCAACTGCTGGTGGAAGATTTGATGGAGGAATTGGACAACTAGGCTCTTAGGCAGCTATTGAATCCGCCCCGAACACTTTCCTGACAGCGTCCGGCTTTGCTTGATTAGGGATTAGGCTTAGGGAAGAATAAAGAGAAGATGCGGCTGCTTGAGAAGCTGTTGGGAGTTAGGAGGAATGCGCTCTTAAAGAAATGCCACTAGTAGTAATAAAGAGGCTTAGCAATCATTCTCAAGTAAAGGGTTCGTCGCTGGTTGTTTTGTTGAAAGGTATCCCCTTAGTCCATTACTTCAGAAGGATATTCAGTAGTAGGCGCAGGAACAGCAGCTAGAAGATCTTTATTAATCCAGCTAGATAAAGACAAGGACTAGTAGAAGAAGCTCTTCTAGCTGCTAGCTCTTGCTCATCGCTTGCTCTTTCTCTAACACCAACACCTTAACTCAACTCATAACATGACTCAAGGAGCAGTCTCCACGGAATGAATCAAAGAACACGGAATTTCTCGTCGCTGAAGTGCGAAAGCTAATCTCAATAGTGGATATAGTTGATTGACTAGCTTAGAACTACGAAAGGGAGGAAGTTAGTTTAAAACAAGCTGCGGATGCTGCCCCACTCCGAGCAAGGGCCTAGCCTAATTCACGTACTACAAGGTAAGATGCTATGAGAAAGTAGTAGCTAGTCTTTAACATAATATATCGTTCCCTTACGTAACCAATAGAAACCTAGGGGAAGCCCGGTCTAATAGCTTTCGTTTCGAGAATCTAGTGCCAGCGAGGGTTGCCCTCAACTATATACGATGATAGGGGATAACTTCTTTGCTAGCTACCAGCTAGGTGATACTATCTACAACTCCTGAAAGAAGGCCAAATAGTGTCTCACATTTAAAAGATCCTTATAGCATAGCAGCCTAGAATCTATTTTCATAAGAGAAGATGAGGCATTAGAAGAATGGCTTTTGTGCCAGAACTGATTAAGAACTGCTATTTCATCCGGTTTTTTCTTTTCTTAACCGGTGTGAGAGTCTACTTCGGAAGAGAAGAAGCTGACCGCACTGATTGGATTGCTTTCGTCCTAAGAAGCAGATCCTTCGACAGCAGCCCCAGCTAATGCAATAGTTGGGGCTCCTTTGAAGAGAGGGAAGTTTGAATCTTTCTTAAGGACGCTTTCATGTCTTGGATTGAGCTTTCACTCCTGCCTTAATCCACGCAATGACATTTGAGGAAGCCAGGGGCAACTATTGGCTCTAAGCCTATGCACATGAATCAGGAGCTGTGGCACTTTCTCAAATGGCTTCCTACTGAGGCGGCGTAAAGGCGCTTGGGACTTCTTCCTTTCCTCTTGCTGTTGATTCCGACTTGATAGTGCCAATTGATGCAAGGTTTGGAACCCTATTTCTATATGCTATTGACGCCTTTGCTTTTCAAGCTGTGCCTTGGTTGTTTTGTTCAAGAAGGGGAGCTGCGAAGTTTCACTCACCTCTATCCTTGCCCTTTCCTTGCTTGTAAGCCAAGCCTTCACATCTAACTGTAAGCGCTCTTCCATTATTTCGATCCCCGCTTTTCCTATTCCTTGGGCTATTCGCAATCAACTGTTGAGACGGAAAAGTCTTCTTACCGCTACGTGGCTCCCTTCTGTTAAAAGGCTACGCTCCTCCCATTCTTTGTCCTTCTTCCTTTTAGGAAGAAATCGAAATGCTTGACCCTTACCTAGCTCACTCGTGCCATTTTCTTCTTTCTTCGTAATTCAACGGCAAAAAGTCGACGTGAGGCACTATTCCCACAGCAGCAGGTTGGATTCTCCAACTTTTGCAAATGAACCCCTCCATCCCAACTGTCTCATCTGGATTCGAGAACAAGGCATTCTAGCGAAAACAGCTCCTTCTCTGTGCGTGGATATCTTCTACCAATTCTTGCAAATAACCCATTCTTCCAAAGAGTCAAAAGAACCGTAAGCAAGAGACCAAAATAGGGTGATAGCTGACACTCCTGCTACTGCGCTAATCCACGCAATGATATTTGAGGAAGAAGTGTCATAGGGACCCAAGCACAACCTATTCCTCTTCTGCCTTTTGACTCTCTCCTGCTCGTACATTAACTATATCAACTATTTAGTATTCCCCTCGTTTTATGGTTTATATATCCTCCAAGAGCGCTTATTCCCCTTCATGTGCAGCCTATTCCTCCTAACCCTAAGAAGGCATTGTTGCAACCTATGAATGTCAGGAAAGTGCTAACATGCTAACACCGGTAATGGGTAATGCCGCATCTGAGACCGGAAAAGCAGCTATTTGTCTAATTCTGCCTTCTCTCAGGGCATTCTCCGCTTCTGAAAAAATGGCTAAGAGCGCATTCTCGGATGCTATTAGATAGATGGCAAGTACCTAGCCAGTCCTAGTCCTAAGGCGCAAAAGCAAAACGTATGTTTTCAAGGATAGCGGCTAAGCCATAAAGCTATGAGTATTACAAGGGGAAGTGATCAAGCAAATTCTTTTTTCATAGCCGATTACCTGCCAGATATTTCCAGTTACTTTTTTTTCCAGCTAGTGCCAGGCGAGTCATAATATACTCCTTTTTCCCAGCCAGCGAGTTATCCTCCTTAAAGTTTCTTTACAGCCAGTCTAGAATGAGTTTCTAATTCCATTCCCACTAGTGCAAATGGAGCAGGAAAAGCAGGAGTTGTTCAAGCAGAGCAGGATAAAGTGGCTAGGTCAAGCGCAAGGAAGTTTGAAAGCTGGAGTCTTCAAAGTCAGCCTCTTAGAAAGACCTTTTCTTTTTAGCAAGTTCCTTGTCATCTAGAGGGCCAGTGGAAGTACAATCATATAAGATTTGCACCTCCTCCATTCCAATAGATCCTAGTTCCCTTCCGAGGGCAACTGCAATCAATCTCTGAGTCTTTCTAAGCCAGTTCAGTTACTTCTACTTAGGATACATTTCCAGACGATGGAAAAATAGTCTTGACTTTCTCGGGCTAAGACATTGAAGGATAGTGTCCACTCCAGACCTCTCCTGGTGTTTTGTTTATGCACCTTATAATTAGTCCTTGCCATTTCTTACTTAAGGCTCTCCATAGCTATTCTTATCAGTGCTTCTCTTCCTAACCAGCCAACAAGTTAGAGATGTAAAGACGGTTCCTTACCAGGAGTAAATCCCACTAGAATCCCTCTCCTGTAAGGACTAGGGTAATCCCTTTCTGTTAAAAAGTAAGATTTCGAAGATCTATCCTATTGTAAGCCTAGATATTCACCTTACCTGTGAGATTTCCTGCCGAGATAAGACCTTCTTTATATACGAGCGGTCTATGCGAGCTCCCCTTTAACACCATTTGAAGTTCTCTTCAAGGCTGTTTTAGCGTAGCGAACTTCGGACATCCATTGGTGAATTTTCCAATCAAGGCGAATTTAAGCTTGTCTGCCAGGTTTTCCCAACTCTGTCGTTGGAAGACAATAGCAGCTTTCCCATGAAGCATGGAGCGAGACGAAATTGGAGGTCCTCAATCCGTTGATTCCGAACCCAGGGCAAGCAAATAGGCACCTTTCCCTAGAGTTCTTTCTCGGGGGCTACTAGTTGCGGCTCTGAAGTTCTCGATTTAACAGAGTTAGATAAGCCAACTCCTACCTTTTCAGAAGTCCGGAGAGCGGTAGCCTAGCCTCTTCACATCCATCCTAGATATGGCACTTTCTTCTAGGGCCACATCCCAGTATATACGAGCAAGACCTGATGGCATGAGATCTTCTTTCCAATAGGTCCCCCTGAGGCCGAAAGAAACTTGCTTTCCTCTGCCGGTAGTAGACTCAAGATAACTCCCGTTCAAGCGAAGAATTGAATTGAGGCGAAGACTAGTATAGTAGAGGAGTTTCTTCCGTTGTCCCAGATCCGTGTATCCTAGAGCCCCAACCTAACCTCGCGGCAAACGAAATCGTTAGTTTGACCGGTCCCGTGGATCTATCATCTGGGTTTGCAAGCGTACCTTTCTCTGGAATAATCTTTCGCTTTAGCCGGCTAATAATGATATCTATTCTATTCTTTCGGCTTTCACCTCTGAAATGGCGGATTGAAATGGGATTTCCCCTCTGAAAGATCCTTGCCCGGGCCAAGCAAATATGCCCTCTTTCCCGGGATCGGGCCCTAGAGCCCAACCGAAGTAATAGAAAATGCGAGAAAGTGGAGGAGATTTCCCCAACT